CTAATAACCAACTCATCGCTTCGCATTATCTGGATCTAAAAAACCAACCAGGCAAGATATGTTATATTGGTCATATCATTGTAGCAACTGAAATTTTTTTTGCATAAAAAAACAATCCGATTATGAGTTGTGAAGCAATAAAAGTATGCGGATAAATGGAAGGGTGAAAGAAAGAGAGAAAAAGAATATGAATGATATATGATTCCAATATGTAATATGTAAGGTCTATGGGTCATCTCATAAAAGGTAGTGTAATAAAGCATTAAGACTGATGGATTCATAATTAGATGAATCTGTTCATAGAACAAAAAAGCCAAGAGCCCCGAGACAATAAAGACTGAGAAGATTGACTCAAGAACAAATTTGATTAAGGGCTCCATTGTATAATTAAGACCTAACCATTAATCGAGAGGCGATGGGAACGAGGGAACCCGTGAATACATAATATTCTATTGAAAATGAATCCTAATAATTCATTGGGTAGGATGGCGTAAGGAACCCAAGACCAATCCATTTATTATGAGAGGTCGGTTCATGGGCTAATTAACCCGAGAACCGAAACACATATAAAAAGAGTAAATATTCGCCCGCGAACGTTTCCATTTTATTAGATTTCTAAATTTGGGTCGTATAATAATAGATAAAAAAAGAAAAGGCAAAACAAAATAAAGATTTGTTATAACCTTATAATAAAAGAAAAAATTATTCTATTATTCTAGAATCTATAAAGAGTTTAGTTTTCTATCAAAAGAAGATATACAAATTTCTAATAAATTGATTAAATGAAATCTCAAAGAATCCCCCGATTCAATCTATTATTCAGTAAATACATGTATATTTTTTTGAATCGTTTCATTCGCGAGGAGCTGGATGAGAAGAAACTCTCATGTCCGGTTCTGTAGTAGAGATGGAATTGAGAAATAACCATCAACTATAACCCCAAAAGAACCAGATTTCGTAAACACCATAGAGGAAGAATGAAAGGAATGTCTTATCGAGGCAATCGTATTTGCTTCGGTAGATACGCTATTCAGGCACTTGAACCCGCTTGGATCACATCTAGACAAATCGAAGCGGGACGAAGGGCAATGACACGAAATGCACGACGCGGCGGAAAAATATGGGTACGTATATTTCCAGACAAACCCGTTACACTAAGACCCACAGAAACACGTATGGGTTCAGGGAAAGGATCCCCCGAATATTGGGTAGCTGTTGTTAAACCAGGTAGAATACTTTATGAAATGGGTGGAGTAGCAGAAAATATAGCCAGAAAAGCTATTTCAATAGCGGCGTCCAAAATGCCTATACGAACCCAATTCATTACTTCGGGATAAAAATGTAGAATCAAAGGAAAGCGGTCTTTGTTTGAGATGAAAAAAAAACAATTGCAATTGCAGATTTCTTTTTTTTTGGACAAACAATATTTCTTTTTTTTTTACTTCGCCCTTTGCATTGAAAGAAAAGATTCCAAAATAATATGATTCAACCTCAAACCCTTTTGAATGTAGCAGATAACAGCGGAGCCCGAGAATTGATGTGTATTCGAATCATAGGGGCTAGTAATCGACGATATGCTCATATTGGTGACGTTATTGTTGCTGTAATCAAGAAAGCCGTCCCAAATACACCTCTAGAAAGATCAGAAGTGATCAGAGCTGTAATTGTACGTACTTGTAAAGAACTCAAACGAGAAAACGGTATGATAATACGATATGATGACAATGCTGCGGTTGTTATTGATCAAGAAGGAAATCCAAAAGGAACTCGAATTTTTGGTGCGATTGCCCGAGAATTGAGACAGTTAAATTTCACTAAAATAATTTCATTAGCACCTGAAGTATTATAAGATGGGACCGTGGGATAGTTATAGTATTTCAATGAAATTAATTAGTAGATTGTGTATCACGTATATACCTTTTTAAATTAATAACTATTTAATAAAAAAAGCATGTTGATTAGATCAAAATTAAAAGTAACCAATAATTTTCGTTTATCATGGGTAAGGACACTATTGCTAACATAATAACCTCCATTCGCAATGCTGACATGAATAGAAAAGGAATGGTTCGAATACCATCTACTAACATCACCGAAAACATTGTTAAAATACTTTTACGAGAAGGTTTTATTGAAAACGTAAGGAAACATCGGGAAAGCAACAAGGATTTTTGGGTTTTAACCCTACGACATAGAAGAAATAGGAAAGGACCATATAAAACGATTTTAAATTTAAAACGGATCAGTCGACCTGGTCTCCGAATCTATTCTAACTATCAACGAATTCCTAGAATTTTAGGCGGAATGGGCATTGTAATTCTTTCTACTTCTCGGGGTATAATGACAGACCGAGAAGCTCGACTACAGGGAATCGGCGGAGAAATTTTGTGTTATATATGGTAATCTTTATGATATTCGAATTATACACAGAACTTCCCTATTTGTAAAAAAAAAAAGAGAGAGAAGAGGTGGGTTTCTAATACCACTCCTCCTTCATTAATTGATACTTTGAAAGGGGTTTCATCTGGAATGAAAGAACAAAAAAGGATTTATGAAGGTTTAATTACTGAATCACTTCCCAATGGTATGTTTGGGGTTTGTTTAGATAATGAGGATCCAATTCTAGGTTATGTTTCAGAAAGGATTCGACATAGTTTTATACATCTACTAGGTCATATAGAGTCAAAATTGCAGTAAGTTGTTACGATTCAACCAGAACCAGAGGGCGTATAATTTAGAGACTACGAAACAAAGATTCGAATGATTAGGTGAAGTAGTCTTTTCACTTGCAATATTCTTTTTTTGTAGGGATACAATTCGAAATAGAAAATTTCAAGAAACTTATTTTCTTCCAATAAGTAGATTCGGAATTAAGGTAAGGAATGACAAATATGAAAATAAGGGCCTCCATTCGGAAAATTTGTGAAAAATGTCGACTAATCCGTAGGCGGAGACGAATTATGGTAATTTGTTCCAATCCGAGACATAAACAAAGACAAGGATAATCTTTATAAAAAAAGGACCCCTAAAGGCCACCCACGATATACACATCAAAATAAATAAAGGATCCGTTTTGACATGAAATGGATATATCCATATATCTCTGACTTAGATTTATGAGATGATAAAATATGGCAAAACCCATACCAAGAATCGGTTCACGTAGAAATGGACGTATTAGCTCACGTAAAAGTACGCGTAGAATACCAAAGGGCGTTATTCATGTTCAAGCAAGTTTCAACAATACAATTGTGACTGTTACAGATGTACGGGGTCGGGTAATTTCTTGGTCCTCCGCCGGTACTTGTGGATTCAAAGGTACAAGAAGAGGGACACCATTTGCCGCTCAAACCGCAGCTGGAAATGCTATTCGGGCAGTAGTGGATCAGGGTATGCAACGAGCAGAAGTCATGATAAAGGGCCCTGGTCTCGGAAGAGATGCAGCATTAAGAGCTATTCGTAGAAGCGGTATACTCTTAAGTTTCATACGGGATGTAACCCCTATGCCACATAATGGCTGTAGGCCCCCTAAAAAACGACGTGTGTAAAAATAACCATTGAAGAGAAATTTCAAGAGAAATAAATAATTCAATGATTTGATCAAAAAATATTACTATGGTTCGAGAGAAAATAAGAGTATCGACTCGGACACTAAAGTGGAAGTGTGTTGAATCAAGAGCAGACAGTAAGCGTCTTTATTATGGCCGCTTTATTCTGTCTCCACTTATGAAGGGTCAAGCCGATACTATAGGCATTGCGATGCGAAAAGCTTTGCTTGGAGAAATAGAGGGAACATGTATCACACGTGCAAAATCTGAAAAAATACCACATGAATACTCTACCATAGTCGGTATTCAAGAATCAGTACATGAAATTTTAATGAATTTGAAAGAAATTGTATTGAGAAGTAATCTGTATGGAACTCGTGATGCGTCTATTTGTGTCAAGGGTCCTGGATGCGTAACTGCTCAAGACATCATCTTACCACCTTCTGTGGAAATCGTTGATAATACACAGCATATAGCTAACCTAACGGAGGCAATTAATTTGTGTATTGAATTAAAGATCGAGAGGAATCGCGGATATCGTATACAAACGCCAAATAATTTTCAAGACGCAAGTTATCCTATAGATGCTATATTCATGCCTGTTCGAAATGCGAATCATAGTATTCATTCTTATGTAAATGGGAATGAAAAACAAGAGATACTTTTTCTCGAAATATGGACCAATGGAAGTTTAACTCCTAAAGAAGCACTTCATGAAGCCTCTCGGAATTTGATTGATTTATTTATTCCTTTTTTACATGCGGAAGAAGAAAACTTCCATTTAAAAAACAATAAACAGAAAGTTACTTTACCCCTTTTTACTTTTCATGAGAAATTGGCTAAACTAAGGAAAAAGAAAAAAGAAATAGCATTAAAATATATTTTTATTGACCAATTAGAATTGCCTCCTAGGATCTATAATTGCCTCAAAAGGTCCAATATACATACATTATTTGACCTTTTGAATAATAGTCCAGACGAACTTATGAAAATGAAATATTTTCGCATAGAAGACGTAAAACATATATTAGACATTCTCGAAATGGAAAAGAATTTTGCATAAATTTTAAATCCATTGGATTTTTTTTGTAGAAAAACTTTAGAAATAGAAAAGAAAAAAAAAAGACGAAAACGAAGTTTGAATCTTTAACGGAATCCATATACTCAAAATAAATCAAAAATTTAATTAAATATGTGTATCTAGGGGTAATTCACTTTGAAGCAAGTATTCCCTAGATACACACGTCGTGATATTTTATTTATTTCACAATTGAATCAATTTAAAAAAGACCTAAAGTTAGGGATTTATCAATCGGTAATGTTGCTCCAATACCCAACCAAAGGGCTACTGCGGTACCAATCAAAAAGACGGTTGTCGCTACTGGACGACGAAATGGATTTTGGAATTTATTGACATTCTCCAAAAATGGTACAGTTAATAATCCCGCAGGT